TTTTTATTCTTACAAAAAAAAAAAAAAAAAAGTATAAAATTTTTCTTATTAAAAAAAAAAAAAAACATTTTTTTCAAAAAAAAAATAAAATTTTTTGGCATAAATTACCTATAAAATCAGCCTCCAAAAAAATTAGGCAAATTTCCATACCCCATTTTACTACAAAAACACACACAAAAAAAATTTTTTTTTCGAAAAAACACCATTTTTTGGAAAAATATTTTTTTTTATACAAAATCATGCTAAAAAAAAAAAAATTTCCAAAAAGACAGCTTTTTTGCCTTGTTTTTCACTTTTTAACCTATACAAAACATATATACAAATATTCTAGCCTTTAGACCTATTAATTGGAAATTAATTATACTATTATACTAAATAAATATTTTTAAAAATTAAATTTTAATTTTTTTTTAAAATTTAATTTTAAATTTTTAAAATATCTTTAAAATTTAAACTTTATATTTTAAAAAAATAACCTTTTTATTGTAAATAAAATGCTTCTTAGAGCTTTAAAGTTTAAATTAATAAAAATTCTAAAAAAACTTTAATTATTAAAATATAAATTACTAAAAATAAAATTATAGGTAAAATTCTCTTTCAACATATATATATAAGTTTATCATAACGTAAACGAGGGAATGACCCACGAACTCATACAATTATAAACCTTAATATAGAAACCTTTACATAAAAAAAAATATCTATAAAATTACTATAAAAAAAAATAAAAACAAAACAAAATCTTGTAAAAATTATTCTTAAGTATTCAGCTATAAAAAATAAAGCAAATCCCGATCCACCATATTCAGTATTAAAGCCTGAAACTAACTCAGATTCCCCCTCAACAAAATCAAAAGGAGAACGATTTAATTCAGCTAATATACAAATAAATCATATAACCCTAATAATAGAAAGCCTCCAAATTAATCACCTCCTCTCCTGAATTAAAATAATAAATTTTATATTTATTCTTTCTACTAAAAGAACTAAATTAATAAAAATAATAAAAAGTACAACTTCATAAGAAATAGTTTGAGCAACTCCCCGAATAAACCCAATTAAAGGGTATTTCCTATTAGATCTTCACCCTGAGCCAATAACCCTCCATACTCCAGCTCTTAAACACCTTAAAAAAAATAATAGACCTAATTCAAAATTATGAAAACCTAAATTATAAGGCATAATTACCCATACTAATATTCTAATCAATAACATTAAAATCGGACAAAAAAAAAAAAAAAAAAAAGATGATTTATACGGATACAATCAACCTTTAAAATATAATTTTAATACATCCCTAATAGGTTGAAGAAGCCCTATAAATCTTGCTTTTTCTGGCCCTTTACGAAGTTGAATATATCTTAAAACTTTACGCTCTAAAAGAGTAAAAAATGAAACTCCAATAAGCAAAAAAATTACTATTACTACATAAAACAAAAAATTTAAAAAATTATAAATTATATAATATTATACCTTTAACTTCACAAATTAAAATTCTTATTAAACTAATATTGACAGGGGAAAAATCCATTTTAGAAATTACAATTCTACACTTTTATCAGCCACCTTTTAAAGTCAGAAGGAATCAAACCCTCTTAATTCTTAGTTAGAAGCTAAAATTAAATCTATAAACTTTAAATTAATCTCCCCCTCACCAATAAACTATTACATATAAAAATAATCATACTACATCTACAAAATGTCAATATCATGCTGCAGCCTCAAACCCAAAATGGTGATCTGAAGATATGTGAAAAAAAAATAAACGAATTAAACACACCAATAAAAAAATAGTTCCAATAATTACATGTAACCCATGAAATCCAGTTGCTACAAAAAAAGTTCTTCCATAAACAGAATCTGAAATACAAAATGGTGCTTCAATATATTCTATAGCTTGTAATATTGTAAAATAAATCCCCAATAAAACCGTGAGCCCTAATCTTAAAATTCTTTCATTATATTTTCTTTCAAGAATTCTATGATGGGCTCACGTAACTGTAACTCCAGATGATAATAAAATTACTGTATTTAATAAAGGAATGCCGTACCATTTAAAAGTAATAATTCCCCTAGGTGGTCATAATCCACCTAGTTCAAATACTGGCCTTAATCTTCTATGAAAAAAAGCTCAAAAAAATGAAAAAAAAAATAATACTTCAGAAGTAATAAATAAAATTATACCTAATTGTAATCCTACTTTAACTGATAAAGAATGAAACCCTTGAAGAGTTCCTTCACGCACTACATCTCGCCACCATTGAAGTATTAATATTAATATTAATAATAAACCTAAAATTATTAAGTCTATCGCAGAGAGAGTAAATCATTTAACTAATCCAGTAGTTAAAGTTATAGCTCTAATAGCTGTAAACAAAGGCCATGGCCTTATATTAACTAAATGGTAAGGATGAAATTGAGCTGACATTATTTAACTTCAATAAAATATAAAACAATTAATACTATAAATACATACCCTTGAATAACTCTTACAGCATATTCTAAAACCAAAAGTAAAGAATTAACTATAGTTAAACCTATTACACCATAAATAGATAAATAGGGACCTACTCTACCCAATAAACTTAATAATAAATGACCTGCAACTATATTAGCTGCTAATCGCACTGAAAGAGTAATAGGACGAATTAAAAGCCTTACTAATTCTACTAAAACTATTATAGGAGCTAAAACTATAGGAGTCCCTTGAGGAGTTAAATGCCTTATTATTGATCAAAATTGTGTTAATCATCCATAAATTATAAAAGATATTCATAAAGGTAACGCTAATCCTAACCTAAAAACTAAATGTCTTCTTGATGTAAAAATATAAGGAAACAAACCAAAAAAATTATTAAATACTAAATATAAAAATAAACTTAATTTTAAAACTAAAATTTCATCTTTTATTTTACCTATAATAGTTCCTATTTCCTTAATTAAATAATTTAAAAGAGAAATAAACCCTATACTAATTCGAGAAGGAATAAACCAATAAACTATTGGAATTAAAATTAGCCCTAAAAGCCTCCTTAAATTATTACTAAAGAAAAAAATAGAAGAATGTGAATCAAAAATCCCAAAACAATCTATAGCTATAAGATAATTATCTTTAATTCATAACATTTAAGTTTTAAAAACTATAATTAATTTAAAAAATTAACGCTTAAATCGGCCATAGTTCTAAATAAATTAATTATTTATGCTTTATGGTAAATTTTTACCAACTTAAATTTGACAAATTTATATTATATTTTAACTAATACTTTAAACTACCAACTTAAAGATTTTAAAGTATACACTTTACTTGAACTTATTCCCCTACCTTTTAAAATAAAATTTAACTTAAAATAATATATATTAATAAAAAATATTAAAAACCTAAAATTAAAAAAAAATAATAGAACAACTCATATTATAGGTCTTATTTGAGGAATAATTAATTTATATTATTTAATCAGTTTAAATAAGTATCTACATTGACCCTTTCTAAAACAATAGGTATAAATCTATGTTTTACCCCACAAATTTCTGAACATTGCCCATAAAATAAACCTGGACGATTAATATATATTATTAGTTGATTTAAACGACCAGGTACAGCATCAACTTTTAAACCTAATCCACCTACTGTTCATGAATGAATTACATCAGTAGACCCAATAAATACCCGAATACCAACATTATAAGGCACTACTATACGATTATCAACTTCCAATAAACGAAATTCATCATCTTTTAAATCTTCCGAAGGAATTATATAAGAATCAAAATTTAAATCTTTAATATCTCTATATTCGTAACTTCAATATCATTGATGTCCTAAAACCTTTAAAGTAAGTATAGGATTATCTAATTCTTCTATAAAATAAAGTAAATAAAGAGAAGGAAAAGCAATAAAAATTAAAATTACCCCTGGAAAAACTGTTCAAATTACTTCAATAGTTTGTTCATTTATAAGAAATCGATAAACAAACTTATTAAATAAAAATATAAATATAATATAAGCTACTACTGTTAGAACTAAAATTAAAATTATTATAATGTGGTCATGAAAAAAAATTAAATGTTCTATTCAAGGTGAACTTCTATTATGTAAATTTAAACCTATTCACATTGGCATTATTTATAGGTTAAATTTACCTTTATATAATCCTAAATTATAATTTTATTATATTAAAAATTAGAATTACTCTTCCTAAAACTTGCAATTTTATATTTTTTATAAACTATAATTTGACATCTAAAATCACCTTCAAGTAATTTTATTCTGTTACGACTTTTCTCACCGTATTTTGAGAGTGACGGGCAATATGTAAATTAATAAAAATTATCTTTTCACTTCAAATAATTTTTTTATAATTTTTTTTACAGTTGAATCCACCTTCTTAAATCCATTTTTGAATCTAATTCATAATTTTTTTTAAAAATTGTAATTAATTTTCATTTTTTATATAGTAACATTAAGATCTAATTTATTTTTATTAAAAAATTTTAGTAAAAATTTTTATTTTTACCTAATAATGACAATACATTAACTTAAAAAAAAAATTAAAAATTATCGAGTAGTGTCGAATCTAAACAAATTCCCCCAATTATAATTTTATTATACCAAAAATATTCATTTTATAGATAATAACTATTTAATAATACAGTAAACTATTAATTTTCTTAAAGAATACAAGAGTATCTAATTCTTTTTTATAAACTTCATTTCATAATTTTTAATATTTTTTTTAATTAAATTTTATAATTCTACCTTAAATTTTATTATTTTTTATAAATAAATTTAAAATTATACACCATAAATTATATAATAATAATATTGTTTAACCGCAGTTGCTGGCACAATTATTTACCAATTTTAAATTAAAATCTCTATATTAGTATTTTAAATTATAAAAAATTTTATTATAATAAAAATAAAAATTTTTTTATTTAAGAATTTTATATTAATAACCATAAATTTAAATAAACACAACTTATTTTAAATAATAAAAAAAATCTTTATTTTGAAAAAATAATATAATAAATTATACTAAACTTTTAGAGGAATAAATCCTTATTTTAAAGCTTAAATTTAAATTTTAACTATAAATTAATTTAATAAAATTCTATTACCTTAAATTTCAAATATTTATATTCTTTAAACTAAAATTCATATTAATAAAATTTTATAATTTAAACTTTGAAGGTTTATAGTTTTCTTAACTTATAATTATAATATTGGTGAATAAAAATCACTATTTAGCCTCATCAGGGAAAAATATATCAAAAAAAAAGAGTAACATACATTTTTAAATTATGAATCTAATAGCTTTATACTTAGCTTACCTTTATTTATAGAAATTTTTATTTCTTATTATAATTTCAAATTACAACTTTATTATACTTAATTAAATTATAATAAAAACTATAAACCATAAAACTAAAAAAGTTAAATATATTATAAAATTTTTAGAATATTTTAATTCTATTCAGTATCTATATTTTATAGAAATTTTTATAACTCCTTGACCCCCATAAAATTCTAATCACCCTATTTCACCTAATTTATTTAAATACCTCCTAAATTTTATAAAAATATTACTAAAATAAAAAGAAGAAATTAAAAAAATAAATCATATAGAACTAAAAAAGTAACATAAATTGTATATAAATTTAAACCTAGAATTATAAAATCTCAATCAATAACCTAAAATAAAACCCACAAAAATTATAAATGGAATACTTAGTTTTATTTCAGTAGTTATACTAATTATATATGGTTCAGAAAAAATTAATCATCTTAAACTTCTCCCTCCCAAAACCCTTCCAGTTCCCAATAAAAACATAGAATTAGTTATACATCAAGAAGAATCCTCAAATGAATTTAAAGGTTTATAAAAATTTTGACGGCAAAAAATATAATATACTAAGCGAAACCTATATATTAATGTTAGCCCAATAGAAACAAAATAAAGAAAAAAAATAATAGAATTTATTTTTGTAAAAAAAAAAAATTCAATAATTATATCTTTAGAATAAAATCCCGCTAAAAAAGGAAACCCACAAAGAGCTAAATTTGATAAGACTATAAATATTATCACTAATGGTATTTCATAAACAATTCCCCCTATAAAACGAATATCTTGATTATTTCTAAACCTATGAATAATAACCCCGGCACACAAAAATAATAAAGCTTTAAATAGAGCATGTGACAAAAGATGGAAAAAACAAATATATTTTATACCCATTATTAAAATTCTCATTATTAAACCTAGTTGACTTAAAGTTGACAATGCAATAATCTTTTTTAAATCATATTCAAAATTTGCCCCAACTCCTGCTATAAATATTGTTAAACAAGACAATAATAAAAGATATTTTTGTATTATTCTTCCCTCAATAATATTACTAAATCGAATAATTAAATAAATTCCTGCAGTTACTAAAGTAGAAGAATGGACTAAAGCAGAAACCGGTGTTGGAGCTGCTATAGCTGCAGGTAATCAAGCTCTAAATGGAAGCTGGGCTCTTTTAGTTATTCCTGCAAAAATAATTATAAATCTAAAGAATTCTATCCTAAAATATCCTGATATATCTATAATTCTATAATTTCAACTTCCATAAGTTATTATTAAACCAATCCTAACTAAAATTGCTCTATCTCCTAAACGATTAGATAATATAGTAATTATACCAGCATTTAAAGATTTTTCATCATTATAATAAACAACTAATGCATAAGAAACTAACCCTAAACCATCTCAACCTAATAGTACTCTAATTAAATTTGGGCTAACAATCAATAATATTATTCTTAGGACAAATAACAATACCATAGATAAAAATCGATCTAAATTTAAATCACCCTCTATATATTCTTTACTATAATTTATTACTATCCTTGAAATAAATAAAACCAAAGATATAAATATTAATGATATTCAATCAAAAATAAAATTTATTCTTATTACTACTCTATTAAGACTTACAATAATTCACTCTAATATATACACTATTTTTAAATTTATAAAATATAAAGATATAAAAAAAAATGTCAATCTTAAAAATAACAAAGATTGTATTCTAATAATTGAAATACATTTTTTTCATTGCATTTAAATAAACTTAAAAACTTTTAAACACCCATCAAATTTTATAATTAATTTTACTAGAATAAATATTGCAAATAATATATAGAAAATTACAAAAATAAACATTTTTATATTTAATCCCCTATAAATATTTATTAATAAAATTTTAAAATTTTCAAGAGAAAAAAAAGAGAATCTAGAAACTACCCTCCCTCTTATTATTATCTCAACTCTAAATATAAAGTATATTATTAATATAAATCTCCCTATTAAAAATAAAAATAAAGATAATACTACATTTATATTTAATTTTTCATTACTAATTATTATAATAATATAAATATATAATACTATTAAAGCCCCTATAAAAATCAAAAATATAATATACCTATAAAATGATGTACCTAATACATAAAAAGAGAAAAAACATAAAAGAAAAGTCCTTATTAATAAAGAGAAACATATAAAAAGAGCATAATTGTAGTAAAAAAAGTAAAAAATTATTATAAAAATTATTGAAATACTACTTCATATTAAAATCACATTGAATAAATTTATATCTTAGATTTACAAAATCTACATTTTTATATTAAACTATCAAACCTATAATTTTCAGTCTAAGGCACCCTCTATTCACTCATAAATTAAACCCAAAACTAATATCAACAAAAATAAAAAAAATAAAATTCTTCAACTTAATACTATTCTTCTCCTTATAAATACTCCAAATGGTAATAAAAGTACAATCTCTACATCAAAAATAAGAAAAATTACAGTAATTAAATAAAAATGAATATTAAACCCAATACGGGCAGAATTCTTAGGAGTAAACCCACATTCAAACCTCGTTTTAAATTCCTCCCTAAAATTAATCTTATGCGTCAAAATTATCCCTAAACTTATCATAACTACACCAAAACCTACAATAAAAATTAATTCATATAATAGTATTAACATTATTTCAAAACTTTATCCCTTATTGATATTATTAAAGGATCTAATAAAAAAAATAAAAAATATAATACTGTTAAAGCTTGACCTGTAAAAATATATGGATACTCAACAGGTCGCATACCAATTCAAGTTAATAAAATAAATAAAACTACAAAAATTCAAAATAAAATTTTATTAAATATATAAAAAGATCGAGAATTAAATATTCCCATATGAGTAAAAGGTATAATTATTAAAATAAGAATAGATAAAACTAAAGCTAAAACACCACCTAATTTCCTAGGAATAGAACGTAAAATAGCATAAGCAAACAAAAAATATCATTCAGGCTGAATATGAATAGGTGTAACTAAAGAATTTGCTATAATAAAATTTTCTGAATCCCCCAAAATTATAGGATACTTTAAACACAATAGTAATAATATTATTAATATTAAAATAAACCCCTTTAAATCCTTAAATACATAATAAGGATAAAAAGAAAGCTTAAAAGATGAACTTTTTATTCCCAAAGGGTTACCTGAACCTGTTTCATGTAAATATAGAATATGAATTATGACTAAAACTAACAAAATAAAAGGTAATAAAAAATGAAAAGAATAAAATCGAGTTAAAGTTGGGTTACCAACAGAAAAACCCCCTCATAGCCATTGAACTAATATTTCACCTACATAAGGAATAGCAGATAATAAATTTGTAATAACAGTAGCTCCTCAAAAAGATATCTGTCCTCATGGTAAAACATACCCTACAAAAGCTGTAGCTATAAGCAAAAATATAATAATTACCCCCACTAATCAAGTATGTATTATTTGGTAAGACATATAATATAGCCCACGACCTACATGTATATATAAACAAATAAAAAAAAAAGATGCTCCATTACAATGTATATCTCGAATTAATCATCCTAAATTTATATCTCGGCATATATGATTTACTCTATCAAAAGCTATAGAAATATCTCCTACATAGTGTATAGATAGAAAAAAACCAGTTAAAATTTGAGTAATTAAACAAACTCCTAACAAAGATCCATAATTCCATAGATATGAAATATTAGCTGGTACTGGTATATCAATTAGAGCTATATTAGCTAACTTTAAAATAGGATGTCTTTTTCGTAATAAAATTATAATTTAGAGAAATAAACTTCTTTAATTTAAACCGTACTTAAATTTTATACTAAATTAAATTAACATTTTACTAATATAGGAACTATGTGATAAGAATGTAAAGAAGGAGGAAAATTATGGGATCATTCTAATGAACTAGGGTAATGTAACCTAAATACTACATAACGGTCTGAAACCAAAGCTTCTCATAAAATAAATATAAAATAAATTACTGAAACTACAGAAATAATAGAACCTAATGAAGAAACAAAATTTCAAAATTCATAAGCATCAGGATAATCAGAATAACGACGTGGCATACCTCTTAATCCTAAAAAATGTTGAGGAAAAAAAGTTAAATTAACACCTAAAAATATTAAAAAAAAATGATTTTCTAATCACTCCTTTTTTATTTCACACCCTACAAATAAAGTAAACCAATGAACTAAGCCAGCAAAAATTCCATATACTGCCCCTATTGATAAAACATAATGAAAATGAGCAACAACATAATAAGTATCATGTAAAACTACATCAATTGAAGAATTTGCTAAAACTACTCCAGTTAAACCCCCAACAGTAAATAAAAATACAAACCCTAACCTTCATAATAAAGATGGAGTATAAATAAAATAAGATCCATAAAATGTACCTAATCATCTAAAAATTTTAATTCCAGTAGGAATAGCAATAATTATTGTAGCAGATGTAAAATAAGCTCGAGTATCAATATCTATACCTACTGTAAATATATGATGAGCCCATACAATAAATCCTAAAATACCAATAGCTAATATAGCATAAATTATACCTAAAGTTCCAAATGCCTCATTTTTACCAGACTCTTGCCTTACAATATGAGAAATTATTCCAAAAGCAGGTAAAATTAAAATATATACTTCAGGATGACCAAAAAATCAAAATAAATGCTGATATAAAATTGGATCTCCCCCTCCAGAAGGATCAAAAAAAGTAGTATTTAAATTTCGATCAGTTAATAATATAGTAATAGCTCCCGCTAAAACAGGTAAAGATAATAATAATAAAACAACTGTAATTAAAATAGCCCACACAAATAAAGTTATTTGAGAAAGTTCCATACCGATACAACGATCATTAAAAATTGTACAAATAAAATTTACTGCTCCCAAAATAGAAGAAGCTCCTGCTAAATGTAATGAAAAAATAGCTAAATCTACTGAGCACCTTGCATGTCCTATAGTAGCTAAAGGAGGGTAAACAGTTCATCCAGTCCCTACTCCTGTTCCCACTAACCCTCTAATCAATAGTAATGTTAATGAAGGAGGTAATAATCAAAACCTCAAATTATTTAAACGTGGAAATGCCATATCTGGAGATCCCAATATTAAAGGTAAAATTCAATTTCCAAACCCTCCAATTATAATAGGTATAACTATAAAAAAAATTATAATAAAAGCATGTGCAGTAACAACTACATTATAAATTTGATCATTTCCAATTAATCCCCCTGGTTGACCTAATTCAATACGAATGATTATTCTCAAAGAAGTTCCGATTATACCAGAAAAAACTCCTAAAATAAAATATAAAGTTCCAATATCTTTATGATTAGTTGAGTATAGCCAACGTTGCATTTATATTTAATCATAAGATTCCTTAATATCTTCAATATTACGCTCTAATAAGCTATAAATTCTCTATATTAAAATTATTAAATCTCCTTTTAAAAACAAAACATTAAGAGGAATAAAATGTAATATTAAAATAAAAAATTCTAAGTTATTAATACTCCCAAAAGAATATTTCTTTAAAAAACTTTTACCATGTTGAGTAAAAGAATATATATAAAGACTATAAGCACCTGTAAAAAAACATAAAAAAAAAATTAAAAATCATACATAAAATCTCCATCTTATTAAACCTACAATTAAATTTAATTCGCCTAAAAGATTTAATGAAGGAGGAGCCCTTATATTATTAACACTTAATAAAAATCACCATAAAGTTAAACTAGGGAAAATAATTACTATTCCTTTTATTATAATCAACCTTCGTCTATTAACACGTTCATATACTATTCTTGTAATACTAAAAAGACCTGATGAACATAGTCCATGGCCAACCATTACTACTAAACACCCCCTAAATCCCCAATAATTTATTACACCAATTCCCCCCAATACTATTCCTATGTGAGCTACAGAAGAATATGCAATCAAAGACTTCATATCAACTTGAACTAAACAATTTAAACCAATATATAATCCCCCTAAAACCCCTAATACTACCCACACTTCAATAAATTTAGTATGAATTTTATAAAAAAATTCAGTAATACGTATTAATCCATACCCCCCTAATTTTAATAAAATTCCAGCTAAAATTATAGATCTTCCTACAGAGGCTTCTACATGAGCCTTAGGTAACCATAAGTGAAATATATATATTGGTATTTTAACTATAAAAGCTAAAATTCTAAAAATATAAACTACTCTCAAAATTAATCTACTAAAATTATCTAACTTTATATTTATAGATATATTTAAACTCCCATAAACTTTATATATAAATAAAAGAGCTACAAGTAGAGGTAATGAAGCAAACATTGTGTATATTAACATATAAAAGCCTGCCTGTAAACGTTCAGGCTGCTTACCTCACCCTAAAATTAATAAAAGAATAGGAATAATTCTTACCTCAAAAGCTATATAAAATAAAAAATAGTCCTTTAATCTAAAAAAAATAACAAGAAAAAATATTATTATTAAATTTAATAAAATATACACTTTATCATAAAATTTTCTAATATAAACTACAGAAAAAAATCTTAAAAGAACAATTCAAAATCTTAATAAAATTAATATTATTCTAACTGAATCTACCCTAAAATCCAACCTAAAATATAACACTCTATAATTTATCCCAATCTTTAAAATAAGAAAAAATGTAAATAAAAAAATTATACTACATATTAAATCATTTTTCTTATTAAAAAAAATAGAAGATAAAGAAAGTGAAATTATACTAAAAATTAAAATAAGTTATAATTTTATCCCTTGAATTAAAATGACTTATTACAATTAGTAATGTTAAACCCAAAGCTCCTTCACACACCCCCATAGCTAAAAAAACTAAACTAAAAAAAGATTCAAGTCTCAAATCTTTTATAATAAAAATAATAATAAAATATATAATTATTATTATTATTTCTAACCTCAATAGTAATATAATAAATCTAAACTGCTTCTTTAAGAACCTTAAAAAAGAAAAAATAAAAAATAATATTAATAGTATTAAAAAATCTATTTTAAAGGTGTAACCTAAATTTTATCTCCAAAATAAATATTTTTGTTTAAATTATTAGCTTTAAAGATTTAATCTTAATAATATTATTAACAATAACACACCTCTCTTTGGTTTTAACTTTAATTAAACCAATTCTTAAATATTACATTATCTTTTAATTGCAAATTAAATATTTTAATTTAAACTATAAATCTCTAGAAAAAAAAAATTACAAAAATTAAAGCCAAAACATTAGTTAAGTTTAATATAATTAAAAAATAATTCTCTTTAACTTTTATTAATATTAAATTTAATGGACTTGATATTAATATACCTCCTCAAACTATACGTAAATAATAATATAAAGTTAATAAAACTATAAGAATCATAATAATTATTAACCTTCCTATATTTATTATTATAGCACCTTCAATAACTATTCATTTACTATAAAAACCTAAAAAAGGTGGTATTCCCCCTAAAGAAAAAAATAATATTAAAAATATATATTTTAAATTAAACCTTAAAGAAAAATTTCTTATTACAGTATTAAAATTATTAATATTATATTTTTTAAATAAATAACATAAAGTATAATTTAATAATAAATAAATAAAAAAGTATAACCTTCAAATTTTAAAATAATATAATAAACCAATTATTATTCAACCTATATGTCTAATAGAAGAGTAAGCTATAATTTTACGAAAATCCATTTGTATAAATCCTCCTAAAGCCCCCACTATAGAACTACACAAAATCAAAAGTAAATAAATATTATTTAACCTTATAATAAAACAATAATATATCATAATTATAGGCCCTAATTTCTGAACTGTAAATAAATAAAAATTAATATCCCAACTATATATCAATACAACTTCAGGAAACCAAAAATGTAAAGGAGCTATCCCTAATTTTAATCCTAAAGAAGCCAATATAATACCCCATATAAAATTTAACCCCTTAAACATAAAAAAAAAACTAAAAATTAATATTATAGATCCAATTACCTGAACCAAAAAATATTTTACTGCCCCTTCTAAATTTAATTTTTTAAATTCTTTACTTATAAAAATAAGCCTTAAAAACATAATTATATTTAACTCTACTCCTACTCATATAGCAATTCATCTATAAGATGATCAAATAATAGCAATTCTAAAAAATATACCAACCAAAAATATAAAATTATTAATAATAAAAATAACTTAACCAATTCAAATTATATTTATAGATAAATTACAAATTTTATATAAAAATAATCCTCTCGTACTAAAATTTATTATAATTTCTATTAAAAGATAGAATCTAACCTGATTTACATCGGTCTGAACTCAAATCATGTAAAATTCTAAAAGTCGAACAGACTTATTCATAATAATTTCTACTTCATTATTAATTTTAATTCAACATCGAGGTAGCAAATTATTATATAAATATGATCTTTCCATAATATTTACCCTGTTATCCCTAAAGTAACTTTATTTTATTTTACCTAATGTTAAACTCACTCATATAAATTGATTAAACTAAACATTAAATTTTACATTTAATTTATCGCCCCAATAAAAATTAAAAATTTTATTAAATAATAATTAAAAATTAAATATAAGATTTTAGGGTCTTATCGTCCCCTCAAAAAATTTAAGAATTTTAACTTAAAATTAAATTTCAATAAACAAAATAAAAAAAGTTTTATAAACATTAAGCCGTTCATTCCAGTTTTCAATAAAAAAACTATTTATTATGCTACCTTAGTACAGTCAAAATACTGCAGCTCTTTAAAATCATTTCAGTGAGCAGACTTTATTATGTTTTTAATCACATAAAAATGTTTTTGTTAAACAGATGTTATAAATATTTGCCGAGTTAATTTACTTTGATTAAACTTAGTCAATACCTTTTTTTTTACAATAATATTAAATTTTTTATTTACTAATTTTATCATTTTTTCTTAAATAACTTATTAAATTTAATTTATTTTCTTTTAATTAAATTAATAAAAATTTTATTTTTACTTAAATTTTTATATACTTTAAATTTAATTATTTTAAAACCTAATTTTTTAATTATAAAATTTATTAAAACTTACTCTTAATAATTATAATAAATTAATAACCCCTCAATTTATTTTTAATTTTATTAAATTTTAAAAATAAAATAGATATTATTAAAACCGTAAAACTTCTCATTTCTAATATAATTGAAAAATAATATTAAAACATTAAATTTTAATTTATATTATATCTTTTAATTTCGAATATATATTGAATTCATTATTAACTTTAATAAACCCTGATACAAAAGGTAAATTAATTCTTTTATAAAATTTTCTTAAAATTTCATTTTCATTATTAATTTTATTTTAACTTATATAATTATTTAATTTTATAGCTTTCAATTATAATTAATTAATTTTATCAAATATATAGCTATCAATTACCATTAATTAAATCTTATAAGAAAACACTTATTTATTTATTTTATTTCTAAAAAAACTAATTAATAAATTAAAGATTAAACTACAAAAAAGAATCTTATAAACTCCCCTCTAAAAATCTTTATTGAGATGGACCCTTTTCCCCTCTTCTTTTTGAGGCGTATTGTAATCGGATAAATTAAATAAATTTCTTATCGATACGCCTCTATTTAAAG